CGAAAATGACTTTCCTTTCCCGTTTTAGATCTTTCAACAAGAACCCCTTACCCCAACTTATTACCCCATAGGTTTATTCCAAAACGTCCCAGGAATTTTGATATTTGATTCTATAGCGTATACCCATTATACACACAACACAAAACGTATAGTTATTCTATTTTCATCCATCATAGAATGATTATTCGATTCTTTTTCCTCTTTGGTCATACAGAATTTAATTCAATCAAAATTTCTCGAATTATCCTAATCTGTAGGATAAATTCTTTGATTCTTCTTGATGAAATTGGAATAGTTCCCTTCATTCTTATACTACTATATGGATGAAATCTAATTGGATTCAAATATTTCTTATTTTTTAGCGATTCCCATCAAAAAGAAACAATTTGAATAGAAAATTATCTTTTTTAATGAGTCTGTTTTTATGTTATTTCGTACTGTAAAATTCCTTTGTTTGTGGGATTCTTTTCTCACGAAAAGGTAATTAAAAGAAATTATATAATGGATTTCTTCATATGTCTAGATCTCGAATAAATGGAAATTTTATTGATAAGACCTTTTCAATTGTAGCCAATATCTTATTACGAATAATTCCAACAACTTCAGGAGAAAAAGAGGCATTCGCCTATTACAGAGATGGTGCGATTTGATTATGTTATTTTTTATTATTATTTATATAATTTATATATTTTTTATTTTTTATTTTTTATATATATATTTTATTTATATATTTATATATAAATTATAAATATAAATTTTTTTTTTATATTTATATATAAATATAAAATTTTTTACCGCTCTCAGTCTTAGGAGAAAGAAAGATTATTCGGGATAGAAAGAAAAAATATTTTGAAATAAATTTACGCTTGTTGAAGGTGAAGTTTGTAAATAAAACAAGTCCTTCTGTCGTGTATCCCCGATTAATGCAGCCTTAAATACTTTAATTGTTGATTCTAAAGTATTGAGCGAAAGGTTACACCTATAGGGTTAGGTCAAACCTACTGCGCCAGTACCAATAGGAGGCATAGAGGAAGAGGCACTACTCCTAGAAATCAACAATACTAAAACTTTGTTATAAATTCTCCCTTTTCCTTATCAGGATCGGGACTAACAAGAATGGTTGGGACAACAAACATCCATCTCGTTCGTGTTTTGGATACCCGTATAACCATCGAAGACTGTTGAAGTGACTAATTCCTGAAAATTAAGAGGCGTTTAAGACAAAGAAATTGTTGAAGTCACCCCTTTTTATCTAGTAACAACATACTTGATGTTAAGGAAAAATCTTTTACAAGAAGGTTGGCTAGAGATTTTTTGTAAAAACACTAGCCCTGCTCAGTTTATAATGAGAATATTTCAATCTTTTTTTGATTCTATGTATTATTTTCATTATGCACATAAAGAGGAGCCGTATGAGATGAAAATCTCATGTACGGTTCTGAAACGGAGATTCTTTGGACGACCGTAACGGATGTCGGCTCAATCCGAAGGAAATTATGCTGAAGCTTTACAGAATTATTATGAAGCTATGCGACTAGAAATTGATCCCTATGATCGAAGTTATATACTCTATAACATAGGCCTTATCCACACAAGGAACGGAGAACATACGAAAGCTTTGGAATATTATTTTCGTGCACTAGAGCGGAATCCATTCTTACCACAAGCTTTTAATAATATGGCCGTGATCTGTCATTACGTGCGACTATCTCCACTATAGAAATAAAAAGGGAAAGAAAGAGCAAATCCATTAAAAAATACTATAAAAAAATAGGCTTTCTACATATGTATCGTTCAAAACAACGATTTTTATCAGCTGTAGCAAAGAAATAAACGTCATAGAAGTCGAAATATGAATAGGAAGAAATAGGTATGCCTAGATACTTTATTCTATGGATAAAGGATCTAATTGATAGAGGAAGCATCGTAAAGATCAATTCGCGAGGTTTTGAGCCGATACAATAAAGAACTGCTTATTTATTGTCATGATATGAGATAAAAGTTAGGAATCAACTTATGTAATAGAGTTGATCCCCTAAGGTATTGAGCAGCGGTGTAGCATCAGATCCCAAAGATAGTAAGTCTTTTCCTTCTTATAAAGGAAAGTCTTTTTCAAGGATTCTATATAAATTTATATATGAAACCGAGATAGTTACCTTTCAGAAAATTCTAATGATAGTGGAAATGCCTATGTTTTATGAAGGTGGGAGAAAAGATAAAACTTATTACTTATTAAATTATTAAGCAAAACTAAAGTTTGAAACTCATAACCTCTTTTGTTTTGGTTAACTCGAGAAAAAAAAAAGGGATAGATCCATGAGAAATCTCATTCAATTAGATATAGTAGATGAAAAAAATGAGACACCAAAAGAACTTGACTGCTGAGCCGTATGAGGTCGGAAACTCTCAAGTACGGTTCTAAGGGAAGGAATTTAACCACCTATTCCGACCGGGGAGAACAGGCCATTCAACAAGGAGATTCTGAAATTGCGGAGGCTTG